TCAGGACCTGATCAAATCATATGCAAGGGTCATTGTAATTTTATATATCCTGCCTTTCTCCACGGGGATTCTAATTTATTGGCAAAGAGGCGAAGAAATAGATTCATCATTCCATTTCGGTCTAATCAAGAACAAGAGAAAGAAATAATACCCCGTTCAGGTATTTCGATGGAAATACCCATAAATGGGATTTTCCGTAGAAATAGTATTCTTGCTTATTTCGACGATCCCCGATACAGAAGAAATAGCTCGGGAATCACTAAATATGGGACTAGAGGGGTGCATTCTATTGTCAAAAAACAGTATTTGATTGAGTATCGAGGAACAAAAGAATTTAGGTCAAAATACCAAATGAAAATAGATAGATTTTTTTTTATTCCCGAGGAAGTACATATCTTACCCGGATCGTCTTCCATAAAGGTACGGAACAATAGTATCATTGGAGTGGATACGCAAATCACTTTCAATACAAGAAGCCGAGTAGGCGGATTGGTTCGGGTGGAGAAAAAAAAAAAAAAGATTGAACTGAAAATATTTTCAGGAGATATCCATTTTCCTGGAGAGACAGATAAGATATCTTGGCACAGCGGCATCTTGATACCGCCAGGAACAGGAAAAAAAAATTCGAAGGAATCCAAAAAATTAAAAAATTGGATCTATGTCCAACGGATCACACCCAGCAAGAAAAAGTATTTTGTTTTGGTTCGACCCGCAGTCACATATGAAATGGCGGGCGGGATGAAATTAGCAACACTTTTCCCCAAGGATCCGTTGCAAGAAAGCGATAATGTGCAACTTCGAGTTGTCAATTATATCCTTTATGGAAATGGCAAGCCAATTCGAGGAATTTCTCACAAAAATATTCAATTGGTTCGAACTTGTTTAGTATTGAATTGGGACCAAGACAAAAAGGCTTCTTCTATCAAAAAGGGTTCTTCTATAGAGGGGGTTCATGCTTCCTTTGTTGAAGTAAGGGTAAAAGGTCTGATTCGAGATTTCATAAAAATGGATTCAGTGAAGCCCCCCATTTCATATACCGGAAAAAGAAATGACCCGGTAGGGTCAGAGTGGATCTCCGTTAATCGATCAGATCGCACCAATCTCAATCCTTTTTTTTCCAAGGAAAGGATTCAACAATCACTTACCCAACATCAAGTAACTATTCGTATGTTGGGGAATATAAATAAGGAATGCCAATCTTTGATAATTTTGTCATCATCTAATTGTTCTCGAATAGGTCCATTCAACGGTTTGAAATCTAACAACGTAACCAAAAAATCAATTCAACTTAAAAATAAAAAGGATACCCTACTAAAAATGAAAATTCTGAATTCGTTGGGTCCTTTAGGGATTGTCCCTAAAATGAAAATTACGAATTTTTACTCATTTTACCATTTCATAACCCATAATCAGATCTTGGTAAATAAATATTTGCTACTTGACAATTTAAAACAGACTTTCCAAGTACTGAAATATTCTTTATTGGACGAAAATGGGAGAATTTATAATCCCGATCCAAACAGTAACAAGATTTTGAATCTATTCCATTTGAATTGGTATTTTCTCCATCACGATTATTGTGAAGAAACATCGACAGTAGTGAGCCTTGGACAATTTATTTGTGAAAATTTATGTATATCTCAAAATGGACCATACCAAAAATCTGGTCAGGTTCTCCTTGTTCATGTTGACTCTTTAGTAATAAGATCCGCTAAGCCCTATTTGGCTACTCCAGGAGCTACTGTTCATGGCCATTATGGGGAAATCCTTTACGAAGGAGATACATTAGTTACATTTATATATGAAAAATCTAGATCTGGGGATATAACGCAAGGCCTTCCAAAAGTAGAACAAGTGTTAGAAGTGCGTTCGATTGATTCAATATCAATGAATTTAGAAAAGAGAGTTGACGGTTGGAACGAATGTATAACAAGAATTCTTGGAATTCAGTGGGGATTCTTGATTGGTGCTGAGCTAATCATAGCGCAAAGTCGTATCTCTTTGGTTAATAAGATTCAAAAAATTTATCGATCCCAGGGAGTCCAAATCCATAATAAGCATATAGAAATTATTGTACGTCAAATAACAGCAAAAGTGTTGGTTTCAGAAGATGGAATGTCTAATGCTTTTTCACCCGGAGAACTAATTGGATTGTTGCGAGCGGAACGAACGGGGCGTGCTTTGGAAGAAGCAATCTGTTACCGAGCCATCTTATTGGGAATAACAAGGGCGTCTTTGAATACTCAAAGTTTCATATCCGAAGCGAGTTTTCAAGAAACTGTTCGAGTTTTAGCAAAAGCCGCTCTACGGGGTCGTATCGATTGGTTGAAAGGTCTGAAAGAGAACGTTGTTCTAGGGGGGATGATACCCGTCGGTACGGGATTCAAGGGATTAGTACACTGTTCAAATCAATACAGCAACATTTCTTTGGAAATCAAAAAGAAAAATCTATTTGAGGGGAACATGAGAGATATTTTGTTCCACCAAAGAGAATTATTTG